TTCACATCATTCATTATTTTTTCTTTCTCTTTCTATTTACGGCGACGAAGAATAAAAATATCACTATATTTATTCCTTTTCCTACTCCTTCTTCCAAGCGCGGGATAACCCCAAGGAGTTGTGGGTTTTTTTCTACCAATCGGGGCCCTCCCTTCACCACCTCCATGGGGATGGTCTACAGGGTTCATAACTACTCCTCTTACTACAGGACGCTTACCTAGCCAACATTTAGATCCGGCTCTACCCAAACTTTTCTGGTTCGCCCCGACATTACCCACTTGTCCGACTGTTGCTGAGCAGTTTTTGGATATCAAACGAACCTCTCCAGATGGTAATCTTAATGTGGCCGATTTACCCTCTTTTGCAATCAGTTTCGCTACAGCACCTGCTGCTCTAGCTAATTGTCCACCCTTTCCAAGTGTTATTTCTATGTTATGTATGGCCGTGCCTAAGGGCATATCGGTTGAAGTAGATTCTTCTTTTTGATCAATCAAAACCCCTTCCCAAACTGTACAAGCTTCTTCCAAAGCATACGGCTTTCTGGATGTAGATGATGATATCTAGACAGATGGATCTTATATGAATCGTATGATGAAGTACCACATGAGTGGATATATAGGAATCCAAATCTGCCGAATCACTCATGCTACGATCTTCTACATCCTAGGTCTCCCCATTCCGTCATCTGGCTTATGTTCTTCATGTAGCACTCAGACCGAATGACTCTATGAAATTACGTCGATACTTCCATTCCACATATTACGGGTAACGTAGGAGACATCTCTATTTTTCCCCCGGGGGATCTTTAGAATTACCACTGCTTAGCTTTCAATTCGCCTCTGACCATCAAATGAAATGTGAATAACCCATCCTCCTCTCTTTGAAACAAGGGGCGCTTCCGGTTCTATCCGTGCTTCAAACAATTTTGTCTTCTCCATATTACCATATCTCTAGAGTCAATAATTTTATATGAGGAACCACTGAACTCAATCACCTGCTGCCGTTACTCTTCAGTTTTCTGTTGAGGTCTATCCCGTAGAGGTACTCAAATTGGATCAGTGATCGATTTCTAGGTTTTGTCGTAAACCTAATTGGTTACTTCCAATTACGTAAATCAATAGTTCAAACCGCACTCAAAGGTAGGGCATTTCCCATTGATATAGGAACTTCTGTACCAGAAACAATGGTATCTCCAATTATAGCCCCTCTGGGATGTAAAATATATCTCTTCTCACCATCCCCATAGTGTATGAGACAAATGTATGCATTTCGATTAGGGTCGTATTCTATGGTTACGATTCTACCAGATATGTCTTTTGCATTCCGTCGAAAATCGATTTTACGGTATAGACGCTTATGACCTCCCCCTCTATGCCTTGCGGTAATGATTCCTCTGGCATTACGACCTTTACCACAACGATGCTGTCCATAGATCAAATTTGTTCGTGGATTGGATTTCGCTTGACTGTCTACGGCTCCTTTGCGTGTGCTAGGGGTAGAAGTTTTGTATAAATGTATGGCCATGTTATTAAGTATTTATTTTTTTTGATTTAAGTTCTTTTCTCTATAAGAGGTGGAATAGAATAACCCGGTTGAAGCGTAATGATCATACGTCTGTAATGCATTGTATGTCGCATAATAGGTCCCATTCTTCTACCCTTTCCCGGGAGTCGATGGCTATTCATAGCTACTACCTTGACACCAAAGAAGAGTTCGATCCAATGCTTTATTTCTGTCCTAGTTGATCCTGATTCGACATTAGAAGTATATTGATTGTTCCCCAATAACCGAATACTTTTTTCTGTAAATACTGCATATTTGATTCCATCCATAAATCCATTTTCTTCCCTATGAGTTCCAGTATCTATAAGAATTAGAATTCTTACCGTTTCTACCGTTTCTATCTTATTCTTATAGTATGAATATACCAATTAGTTATCTATGGATGATGAGATTCCGTTGATACGGAGCCAATTCTATTATTGAACGTTCCAATTCGCGTGCATCCAGCAGGAATTGAACCTACGAATTTGCCAATTATGAGTTGGGCGCTTTAACCATTCAGCCATGGATGCTTCGCGGAGACTCGTCATCAACGGGGGCTGTCTTTGTGTAAGTGGATTTCAATTGAAATATAATCTTTCGTTTAGGAGAAATCAATGAAACGGCATCAATTCAAATCCTGTATTTTTGAATTGAGAGAGATATTGAGAGAGATCAAGAATTCTCGCTATTTCTTAGATTCATGGACCAAATTCGATTCAGTGGTGTCTTTCACTCACATTTTTTTCCACCAAGAACGTTTTGTGAAACTCCTTGGCCCCCAAACTTGGAGTGTCCTGCTTTCACGTGATTCACAGGGTTCAACAAGCAATCGATATTTCACTTTCACGATCAAAG